TTTGGATAGGACTAACAAAGAACAGAGTTCTTTTTGTATCACTCCGATCGCCCCTTTTTTTTGATCGATTTCTTTTTTTTTTTCCACTTTATTTATTTAATGAGAATAAAAGAAATCTAGTAATTTCATTTGTTTTGTTTAAATTTTTTTACATTTTAAAAAATTTTCTAATAAGATACTTTACTTAGACTTTAGACTTAGGTTTTAGATCTGATATCAATTGAAAAATATTTCATTTGTTGAAACACTTCCAAACAATGAAAATAAAAAAGTTTTCTATTGTACTAAGCTAAAGACAGAAAGGAAGAAAGCAAGTGAATGCGGTAATTCCTCATCTTCAAATCAACCCTTCCTAGGTATTGTCTTAATAAATAAGTAATTTTTTAGTAACGTGTTAATATAATTCTAAGAAGCAAAGGAAAATTCCAAGTTAATAGTAAGTTAATAGTTAATAAGAAAAAAGTCTCTAAGGTACTTTTTTATATTTTGAGGATTAAACAAAAGGATTCGCAAATAAAAGTGCTAATGCCACAACCAGTCCGTAAATTGTTAAAGCTTCCATAAAAGCTAGACTAAGCAATAAAGTACCTCGTATTTTACCCTCTGCTTCCGGTTGTCTCGCAATACCTTCTACAGCTTGGCCTGCAGCAGTACCTTGACCAACTCCAGGTCCAATAGAAGCAAGCCCCACGGCCAATCCAGCAGCAATAACGGAAGCGGCAGAAATCAGTGGATTCATGGTAAGTTCCTCACACAAAACAAAAAAGAAGAAATGGTTAATGATACAATCAACCAATCAATTATGACTTTTTTAATTAAGATCCAGCGGTCAAAGTAACTAAAAACTCCAAGTTGAAATAATAATATTAATTACTAAATTAAAAAACGGAATCGTCAGAACTATCTCGTTTTTAGTTTTTAACTATCATAGAGTTTTTGTAAATCCATATGCATACAGTTGTAACTATTGTATTTCTTTGTTTCGAACCATTCTTTCATTTAATTCTTCGTTCTTTACTACACTACACTATTGTTAAGTTTATTTATTTTTTCATTAAAAAAAAAAATTGCTAGAAGAGAAGGACTGATATTGAAATCTATCTAAATGCAGTGTGAGCTGCAATCAATATCAATCAAATTATCAAATTAATTTAATACCAAATTAATCCAATATAAATAAAAATTAATATAATAAAATATATATATTAATATGTAATAGTAATAAAAAAGTTAATATGTAATACATATTATGTAATAAAAAAGTACCAATAGATATTAATAATTAATATCTTAACTTAAATTAAAAATTTATTTATTAATTATTTATTTATAATTATAATAAATTATATTATTTGTAATTTGTATTGTATATTATACATATTATCAAATAAGAATAAATAAAATAATAACAAAAATTTTTAATATAAAAATATAAGAATTAAGGAATTAAGAATAATAAATAATATATAAATAAATAAATATATAATATATAAATAAGAAATATATAATAAGAAATATATAATGAAATATATAATGAATTGAATCTAATTTCAATTTGAATTACACCGGATAATAAATATATATATTTATTATATGTTGTATATTGTTCATATATAACATAACAAATATGAATAATGAGGATCCAGATTATGATTATAGGATTGGTTGTAATTAGGAAAAATAGAAATTCTAGCCTTACAATACTATAATAAATAAATGAATAAAATAAACAATACTAAAAAAAAAATAAATATTATATAGTTATGTAATATAGCGATATTATGGATAGACTTATCTCATATAACTAAAGAATATTTAATGTGATTCTAATATCACATATCCATTCTTTTCTTCCATAATGTAAACCATCCTAATTTTTTTTAATTGATTCTGGAATAGAATAATTCCTAGAAAAATAGACGGGGGTTTAGAGCCTATAGACATTATTACATATATTATACTCTAACTATAACCTCCCCAGCCCTTCTTTTTTTTAGAATTATGTTGGAATATTGTCTATCTTTTCTCCTACAATTCTAGATGATGGAATCATACACTATTATCTTACTCATCCAATTGGATTATCATGAATCATGTGGGATTGCTTAATGATAGAATAAAAAAAAAAAAAGACTATTCGAAAAGCTAGTTAATGATGACCTTCCATGGATTCACCTATATAAGCCGCGGCTAAGGTTGCAAAAATAAGAGCTTGAATACCACTTGTAAATAATCCAAGAAACATGACAGGTATAGGAACTACTGAAGGGACTAAAGAAACAAGAACAACAACTACTAATTCATCAGCTAATATATTTCCGAAAAGTCGAAAACTAAGAGATAAAGGTTTTGTGAAATCTTCTAGGATGTTAATTGGTAAAAGGATGGGGGTTGGTTGAATGTATTTCCCAAAATAACCCAATCCTTTTTTGCTAAGACCCGCATAAAAATATGCGACGGACGTGAGTAAAGCTAAAGCAACAGTAGTATTTATATCATTCGTGGGTGCAGCTAATTCTCCATGAGGTAACTGTATAATTTTCCAAGGTAAAAGAGCACCTGACCAGTTAGAAACAAAAATAAAGAGGAACATAGTTCCAATAAAGGGAACCCAAGGGCCATATTCTTCTCCAATCTGGGTTTTGCTTAAGTCTCGAATAAATTCAAGGATATATTCAAAGAAATTCTGACCGTTGGTCGGAATGGTTTGTGGATTCCGAACAGCTATAATGACTGAACCTAATAAGATAGCAATTACTACCCAAGAAGTGATAAGTACTTGGGCATGGATTTGTAAACCTCCTATTTGCCAATATAAATGTTGGCCTACCTCTACACCCGATATATCGTATAACCCTTTGAGTGTTTTAATGGAACATGGTATAACATTCATATTGTCCTCTAGCAGAAATTTAACTTCAAAAAAGAAATTATTTTGATTCAACCATCTCTATCTCTTTTTCAACTCACCAATATGAATCAAAAATTGTATTCATTAATTGTATATAATTGTATATTTAAAATATCAAGAATTTACATAGGATACCAAGAAATCACGTAATATAATAACATATTATCAATATACTCGCACTTACCCTTTTTGCTTTTTTTTATTCAATTTATTCAAGAATAGTAACCGAATCCAAAAAATCCCCCCAAAATTAACTTAATCATAATCAAGGATTTCTTATATAGCTAGAGCGGCCCTCACAAATTGCGGATACTAATTTGTTAAGAACCAATCGTATTGAAGCTATAGCATCATCGTTGGATGGAATCGAAATATCTGCGAGATCCGGGTCACAATTTGTATCGATTAAACAAATCGTCGGAATACCCAAAATTACACACTCTCGAAGAGCCATATATTCTTCTTGCTGATCAACGATGATCACAATATCAGGCAACCTCGTCATATATTTGATACCGCCGAGATATGTTTGCAAGGTAAATAATTTTCTCTTCAATATTGCCGCATCTCTTTTGGGAAGACGGTTGAGTTTACTCATCTTTTGTTCTGCTCTTAAATCCCTGATCTTTTGAAGTCTCGTTTCCGTAGTAGACCAATTCGTTAACATACCACCAAGCCATTTTTTATTAACATAATGACACCGGGCTCTTATTGCAGCCGATGCTACTGAATCTGCTGCTTTATTTTTGGTACCAACAATTAAGAAGGTTCTTCCCCTACTTGCCGCATCAAAAACTAAATCAGAGGCTTCTGATAAAAAACGAGCAGTTCCAGTGAGATTTGTAATATGAATACCTTTACGCTTTGCAGAGATGTAAGGGGCCATTCTAGGATTCCATTTCTTAGTACCATGACCAAAATGAACTCCGGCCTCCATCATCTCTTCTAAATTAATGTTCCAATATCTTCTTGTCATTTTTCCCACACTTCCTTTTTTTTTTTTTACTTTAACAAAGAGACGAGGTACTTTGAAATAAGTAATTGTTCCGATGGAACCTTCTGCCGGGAATTGACCTTTAATACACAGTACAAACCATTAATGTCTTTTAATTACTTATTTTTTTATCAATATTCGAACAAGAACAAGATAGTTAAGTTAAAAGAAAAGCCAGACCAGATAATTAAAAACAGATAATTAAAAGATAGTTAAAGATAGTTAAAGTAAAAGAATCCGCTCTTAGGAATCATGAAATCGCGTAAATGATTGTTCTAATGTCTCATGGAAATTGTTTGGTACATAAGAACAAAATAATTCTCTATGGTGTAACAAAAGATCTTTTATTTCCAAGTCAAATAGATTCTTTCTTTTGATTTCCAAATAAAAGTTTTTTTCCTTACTTGAATGGTGCACTAATTTTTTGAATCCTGTACCAACAGGTATAATTCCACCTAGAACAACATTCTCTTTCAGGCCTTTCAACCAATCAATACGACCTCGTAGAGCAGCTTTTGCTAAAACTCGAGCGGTTTCTTGAAAACTTGCTTCGGATATGAAACTTTGAGTATTCAAAGATGTCCTTGTTATTCCCAATAGGATTGCGCGATAAGAGATCGCTTCGTCCAAAGCGCGCCCCACTCGTTCCGCTCGCAACAATCCAATTAATTCCCCAGGTGAAAAAACATTAGACATTCCATCTTCTGAAACCAACACTTTTGATGTTACTTGACGTACAATAATCTCTATATGTCTATTATGGATCTGTACCCCCTGAGATCGATAAACCCTTTGGATTTTATTAACCAAAGAGATACGACTTTGAGCTATGGTTAGCTCGGCTTGAATCAAGAATCCCCAGGGGATTCCAAAAATTTTTGGTATACCTTTGTTCCAACCTTCAACTCTCCTTTCAAGGTTCATTGATATTGAATCAATCGAACGTACTTCTAAGATTTGTTCCACTTTTGGAAGACCTTGTGTTATGTCACCAGATCTTGATTTTTCATATATAAATGTAACTAATGTATCTCCTTCGTAAAATATTTTACCATAATGGCCATGAATAGTTGCTCCTGGAGTGGCTAAATAGGACTTAGCGGATCTTATAATTAAAGCGTCAACATCAACAATTATAATTTGCCCAGATTTTTTTATGTACGGTTTGTATTTGAATAGACATATATTTTCACAAAAAAATTGTCCAAGGCTAATTATTGTAGATGTCTCTTCCCAATAATCGTGATGGATAAAATGCCAATTCAAATGGAATGGATTCAAAATGATGTTACTGCATGGATCGGGATTATAAAACCTCCTATTTTCATCTATTAAACAGTATTTAAGTACTTGGAAAGTCTGTTGAAAATTACCAAGTAGCAAATATTTCTTTAACAAAATCTGATTATAAGTTATTAAATGGTAAAATGAATATAAATTTACCATTTTAGGAACAATAGTCCCCAAAGGACACAACAAATCTTTAATTGGGATTATGGGATCCAATTCTTTTATCATGTTATATTTCGAACCATTGAATGGACCAATTCGAGAACAATTGGATGATGACAAAATTATCAAAAATTGGCATTCCTTATTTCGATTCAACAATGTACCAATAGTACCTTGATGTTGTGTAAGTAATTGAATACTAACCTTGCAGTAAAAAGGATTTATATTTGTACGATCTAATCCATTATCGGAAATCAATCCTGAACTTGCCCTATCATATCTTTTTCCGATATACGAAATGCTGGACTTTACTAACTCAATTCTCATGAAATTTCGAATCAGATCATTTCCCTTTACCTCAATAAAGGAAGCACGAATCTCTTTCGGAGAACCATTTTGTTCTGGATCCCAATTCAATATTAAACAAGTGCGAACTAATTGAATACTTGTGTGAAAAATTCCTCGAATTGACTTGCCATTTCCATAAAGGATATAATTGACAACTCTAAGTTGGACATTATCCTTTTCCCGCAAGAGATCTTGAGGAAAAAGTGTTGCTAAATTTATGCCATCAGTTATTTCATATGTGACTACGGGTCGAACCGAAACAAAATACTTTTTCTTCGTGGGTGTGATCCGTTGGACATAGATCCAATTTTTCAATTTTTTTGATTCCTTAGAATTTTTTTTTTTTGTTTTCGGTGGTATAAAAATGCCGCTGTGCCTAGATATCTTATCTGCCTCTCCAGGAAAATAAATATCTCCGGAAAATATTTTTAGTTCAATATTTTTTTTTTTTCTCTCCAGGCGGACTAATCCGCCTGCTCGACTTCTTGTATTTAAAGCGAGTTGTGTATCTACTCCAATGATACTATTGTTCTGGACCATTATCAATGAAGATTCAGGTAAAATATGCACTTCCTCGAGAATAAAAAAAAAACGATCTACTTTCATTTGGTATTTCGGAATAAATTCTTTTGATCCTCTATACTCAATCAAATCCTCTTTTTTGATAATTGAATTGACCTCTACGGTCCCATATTTAGTAATTCCCGAATTATTTCTTCTGTATCGTGGATCATCAAAAAAAGCAAGAATACTATTTCTACGTAAAATACCCTGTTTTGGTATTTCGATTGAAATACCAAAACAGGGTATTAGTTCATTCTCTCGTTTTTGATCATATTGTAATGGGATGATGAATCTATTTCTTCGCTTTTTCGCCAAGAAATAAGAATTCCCTTGGATAATAGAAGGATATATAATATTCCAATGACCATTAGATATGGTTTGATCAGGTCTTGTTGAATAGTCAAGAATTTTCTTATCTTTTTTATCAGAAGTATCTAACAATTTATATCTTACTCGACCGTTAGTCATTGATAGATCAGAGATATATCTTTCTTCGACAGAAAAAGCATGAGGATTCATTTGATCTTGATCCTTGTGGAGCGAAAAAGACACTATACTAGATCTGCACGAACCTCCTGCTAATATCCATAAATGACTTGTTTTTAATAATAGATGAACATTACCATATGTATATTCAGGTGCATGGTGTACATCAGTACTCCAATGCATTTCTCCCTCTGATTCAGAATAAATATGTTTTCGTACCTTCTCTTTAAAATAAAAAGTGGACGTTCCAGCACGAATTTCAGCAATTACTTGTTCTGATTCTACATATTGATTATTTTGAACTAAAATCAAACTCTTTAGTGGAATATTTACATTATGTAGAATATCCCGACTCTCAATAGTTACATACAAGTCCATAGAACATAGAAAAGCGGGATGCCCATGACGGGTACGTGTGGGATGAACCAAATTCTCATTCAATTTTATTTTTCCATTAGAAGGAGCTCGTACATACTCGGCAGTACCACCTGTGAATACTCCACCGGTATGAAAAGTTCTTAATGTTAGTTGAGTCCCTGGTTCCCCAATTGATTGACCTGCAATAATACCTACAGCTTCTCCCAATTCGACCAGGTCACCATGAGTAGGACTCCGACCATAACATAATTGGCAGATCCAAGATGTACTCCTGCAAGTAAAGGGGGTTCTAATATATATTGGTTGTGCTCGAAAGGTTATGAATCGATTTATAAGTCCAATCCCAATATCTTGATTTCGAGTGGCA